CAATTAAATATCTGTGACTCACCCTTCGCCCCCTTTTTCTCTTTTTTCCCTTTTCTTTTTTAGAATAAGGGAGGAAAGAGAAAAAAAGAAATTGATATTAATTTCATTTTTAATTGCAGCAAAATCTTTCAGAATTGGATTTTTGGATTTCAAGTTAGTAACTTCTATTTTTACCTTCCTTTCTTCTTCTTCGTTTCGGGTCGAAAATAGAAGAGTTGAGTAAATCAAAAATAAAAAGGGGGGTTCATGGCTAAGGGGAAGGATGTCCGAATAACTGTTATTTTGGAATGTACCAGTTGTGTTCGAAACGGTGTTAATAAGGTATCAACGGGTATTTCCAGATATATTACTCAAAAGAACCGGCACAATACGCCTAATCGATTGGAGTTGAGAAAATTCTGTGCGTATTGTTACAAACATACGATTCATGGGGAGATAAAGAAATAGATCAAATCGAGCGCCTGTATGGAACCCTTCCTTGGAAGGGGAAAAAATTACATTATATATAATAATAACATATTTAAATTTAAATAAACCAAATCCTATTTATTTATTCTAATTCATTTTAGATCCGACTGAAATAGGGTTTTCGGGATAAGGAATAAACTAAGCAAACTATGGATAAATCCAAGCGACCTTTTCTTAAATCCAAGCGATCTTTTCGTAGGCGTTTGCCCCCGATCCAATCGGGGGATCGAATTGATTATAGAAACATGAGTTTAATTAGTCGATTTATTAGTGAACAAGGAAAAATATTATCTAGACGGGTGAATAGATTGACCTTGAAACAACAACGATTAATTACTATTGCTATAAAACAAGCTCGTATTTTATCTTTGTTACCTTTTCTTAATAATGATAAACAATTTGAAAGAACTGAGTCGACCGCTAGAACTGCCGGTTTTAGAGCCAGAAAAAAATAGGCTTACTCTTTCTTCACTTGAATCAAAATTTCAATCCGAACTCAACCGTGGGTTGATGCTTTAATTCCAAAAATAAGAAAATCAAGATTTGATTATCGTGTCGTAAGAAAAAAAGGAATTGGGGAAGAATCAATCCTTTTTTTTGTGTTCATTCATTTTAGTTTAGCGTATTTTATCATATTCATTTTTACTCTACCGTCCCGGAGTTTATTCTCCGGGGAACTCCGTTTAAATTATTCCCATGGATTCTTTCCAATCCACTTCTTCTTTTATGATCTCATTGGAAATCATATAAAGACAATTTTTATTTGATATAGCTATTTGTGCAAGTATTTTACGATTAAGAAGCAACTGTTTCTTATACATATCGTGTATTAATTTACTATAACTATAGAATACCCCCCCTTTACGAATTACTGCATTTATTCGAGCGATCCACAAACGACGAAAATTTCTCTTTTGCCGATCCCTATCCCGATGAGACGAAAGCAAAGCTCTTATTTTCTGTTGAATAATTGTTCGAGTAAGCCTTGAATGGGCCCCTCGAAAGCTTGATGCAAATAAACGAATTTTTGTTCTACGTCTCCGAGCTATATATCCCCGTCTAATTCTGGTCATTGAATAAATGAAACTTTGACGAATAACTAATAGGTTTCCTTTCTTTCAGTTATTCTTTTTCCTTTCCTAGTCTATTAATAACAAAGCTTATTTTTCCAATGTATAAACTAAAAATTCCAACGGCTTTGGCTACTATAACCTTCCCGACCACTATTTTTCTTTTTCTAGACATTTCACGTCAAAATAAGAAATTTTATTCTACTAGGTATCAAAAGAAAAATAGAGTAACTAAAAAATAAAATTTAAATGGATAAAGATAAATAAATAGCGGCTTACATCGTTTCTATGGTTACTTCTTAAACGGTGAGGTCTTCTCTATACACCGGAGCCTTTACTTCATTAATCAATGTTATTGGTAACTTGTATAGTTCACATTCTTTGGCTCTACCCATAAATTATCCAGTAATAGGTCGTTCACTATGAGATCTACCTATACAGTAACGGTATTTAATTATGAGAGTTGGCTGGTCAGCTAACCCTGTTAGTCCGTTCTTGCAAGATGGGCCCAATCTTTCGGTTTTTTTAAGTAAGATTTCCTCCGCTTAATGGATAACTATTTGCTACCAATGGAAAATTGCTTCTCATTTTTAATTGAAGTACTTGGATTTGCACCAATGGAAACCATAAATTTCATACACAAACGAAACGGGTGGATAGCTTTTCTTTTTTTTTTTAGATACTAAATTGAGTGTAGTTCTTTTTCTATTCTATCCCATTCGCCGGTACGGATCATTGATACTGGAAAAAGTGTTCTTTTTTTTGTTCCAGCTCACGATCTGAACGAGTCGCACATACACCCTAGTACATGTTCCTCGACGCTGGGGGCATCCCCGAAGCGCGGGTGATTTTGTGACATTTCTGATTGGCTGTCTTGTATTTCTAATAAGTTGTTTAATGGTTGGCATGTTAAATCATATATATAAATAATGGGCTGGTTTAGATGGATCCTAACCGGATGA